TATGGTGTTATAATTGAAAATTGAGATTTAAATGGAAAAGGATTGATTTTTGAAAATAATTGATACTGATTAGTCGTAAATCAATTGGCTTTTATTATGCCATTAAGAAAAAACACAATTTGAGATACAAAATAATTTAATTAAGAACCGTTCGTTCACTAATTCAAAGTAAATAGGTAATGGTTCCTACTCTAAATTTTAAAATCTATGACCGGAAATCTATTTTTTTTTTTTTTCATTTCAATAGAAAAGGGAAGGGAAGTTTTTAAGCCATGTATGTTTTGAGATACAATGAATCAAAGAGAATAATCGAAACCGGATCCAATAAAAAATAGGGATTCGTTTTTGGAAAGGGATAAGTACAATGGGATTCAAGATTCAAAAATAAAATTAATAATTGTAATTAAAGTATAGATAATATTTTTATGCATATTTTTGATCGGATTTGGCGGCATGGCCAAGTGGTAAGGCGGGGGACTGCAAATCCTTTATCCCCAGTTCAAATCTGGGTGTCGCCTGATCAACAAATTGGGATTTCTTATTCTGTTGATCTAACTCAAGGAATTCTTGCTTCGCAGAAGCAAAAGTAGAAGTAGAGGCAAAGGACTGGGCGTATCCATACTTTATTTTTAGAATCCGTAGGTTTCTAGAAAAGAAAAAAAAAAGAATGGAATGTATGTAATAGTGGTAATGGTGTCTCCTGATTCTTTCACAGAAAGAAAGACAATCCCATAGATAGTTTTCTATCTTGATGGTATATTTTTTTTTTATGTCTTTTGTTTATAAAAAAGTAACAAACAAAACAATAGGTCTTACTAGTCCTACATCTTTTCCATTCTAAGGACTCCTTTCCTTTGATATTTCCAAAGAAAGGGTGTGTGTATCATATTTGTGCTTAATGCTTCCCGATTCTACCGGAAATCCAATAATATGTAATTTGTTACGATTGAATTGGCTCATCAATCACTTTAAATCAGAATTTTATTTTGACTCTGCGCCATTGATTCCACTATGATTATTGATCAATAATCATAGCGGAATCATTCCTTGATAGAGATAGGAGACATAATTTACATGGATATAGTAAGTCTCGCTTGGGCTGCTTTAATGGTAGTCTTTACATTTTCTCTTTCGCTCGTAGTATGGGGAAGGAGTGGACTTTAGAGGTACTACCATATTGTAAATTGATCTATATTATAGAAAGTAAAGCCTATATTATATCTGTATCCAATCCTAGATAATGTGTAGAAGGAACTATATAGTTTCTTCTGCACACTATCTCAGATCTCAGACACTTCTTGATTCCAGCCCGATCATTTCATTTAATTTAAGACTTGGAGTTTAATTCCCTTTATTTTATTTCATTTCTTCAATCATTGACAAGAGCTAATAGTTCAAGTTTCATTCAAATTAATCATTTTGACTGACTGTTTTTACGTAGATGATAAGTAAAAAAGCGGTAGGAACTAGAATGAACAGTGCAGTAGCAATAAATGCGAGAATATTGACTTCCATAATCTCATTTTTTTTTTTTTGCTTTGCAATAACTCGGGATCTAATCCCATAGAGATGAGAAATTTGACTCCTGTAAATTCAATAGGGTGAATTGTATCCTGATGATATTGAATCGGATCAATATTATGAATAACAATATATCTGATCCATCAAATCGATTAATCGTCGAGAATTGAATAGTATAACATAGGAAAAGCCTTTATCCATACTAAATCAAAAATAGGATTCCTAATTTAATTCCAATATGGACTCCCATTGAATTTTTCATCCTTTTCCATTATTTCTTTTTTATAAGCTACCCTCTTCCTTATACAATTCTCCTTCCTTATACTTATTTATACATACAATTAATTATCTGATGAGGTATCATATGACCGGTATTCAATAGGTCACATGTAGCCCCAAACAAAACAGTAGAAGTGAGATGGAAAAAGGGCGGGTTAAAAGATCTAATATTCCAACATATTTACGAAAAAGGAGGGTCGTTGCTTGGTCTTTTATTAATATAAAATAAAATCCTCTTCTCTTTCTTGGATTGGAGTGGAAACACATACATCAAAAATTCAGCATGCAATTTGAATGAGAATGAGATAGATTTTTTTTTTTTCAATTAGTAATTGAGGATACACAAGTCGGAGCTAGAAAAGGGGTGCGGTTTAAAAAAGTGCTCTGTTCTGTCGAGATAATTATGTATGTTAAGTTCATTGTGTATTGAACAACAAAAGAATACAATTTGTGTATGTACTCCTGGTAAAAATATGGGCACTCTACTCCATTTTATTGTTCAAGAACAGTCGAGTCCAAAAGAAAGTCAGACACATATATATGTATATGTCTTAAAATACTAAATAGAGTAATAACACCGATCCTACCAATCAATCTAGATTAGATATGTCTCTCCCTTATCAATCAATACTATTCTGCATCGATACTAGTGTAAAAAATGGAAATTCCCACATTTGTCTGATGATAAATACGAAACGAA